TATTTGCTCCATTTATTTGTTCCCATAAATTCTGATCTTGCTAATAATGATCTAGATTCCTATCAGGATCATTAAATAGAAAGTATAAAGTCTAATGAAAAGAATAAAGTAACGCAAAAAAAAGAGTCTTTTTTGATTTCTTTTTTTTTTCATTGTGGACATTGAAAAAAAAAGAAATAATCGATTTGGCAATAAGGAAAGGATTACTAGTAATCCGTGCCGCTCTCACTAACGTGTATATCCGTGTGGATATCAATATCTCACTCACGTCTCTGTTCCAACACGTCGATTTTTCTCTAAATAGAAATGAAATGGTTTGAATGAAATCATAAGAATATGTATTCGGTACTTTTTAGTTCCCCGGGATTGTAGTTCAATTGGTCAGAGCACCGCCCTGTCAAGGCGGAAGCTGCGGGTTCGAGCCCCGTCAGTCCCGACGGATCCAAATCCAATAAAAAAAAGATATCAATATATCGCGCCTTTTTCTGTTAAACTAGGTCAAAAGAAAACGGTCGAATTTCATGCCTAATACGATCCTTTTCTCTTTTTTTTTTTTTCAAGAAAATTATATCATTAAAAAAAAAACGAAAAAGGAGTTTAGAACTTAACCCCTTTCCTTTTTCTATTTTGTTTCGATTGTTTGTTTGGTTTATTTCGAAACCCTTTGTAAACAATGGAAGTGGAAGCGGTTAGGTGGTTGTACAAGTAAGGCGGTCGATTATAGAAAAGACAGAATGGAAAAGAATGATAAATAAAAAAAAGTATTAAGTATTAGTATTTTAGTAGTAAAGTAAAGGAATTCTTTTGATTGAATCCGGGATTCAAGTTTGTATTCGGTGTGTGGATAAAAGATCTGCCTATGTTATACTATTGAATTCTCGACGATGAATCGACTTGACAGTCAGATATTGTTATTCATGATATTGATCCCATTCGCTATCATCGAAATGTAATTGATCCCATTGAATTTACAAGCGAAAGGGTTATCATCTCTATGGGATTAAATCCCGAGTTATTGTGAAGTAAAAAAAAAACCAAACGATGAGATTATGGAAGTAAATATTCTCGCATTTATTGCTACTACACTGTTCGTTCTAGTTCCTACTGCTTTTTTGCTTATAATATACGTAAAAACGGTCAGTCAAGGTGATTAATTTGAATGAAACTCGACTTGTTAGTTCTTATCAATGATTTAAGAAAAAAAAAAAATTCCAATTTCCCGTCTTAGTCTTAAATAAAATGAACGGACTAGAATCAGCAATAGCCTATGAGATCCGATAGTATAGTAGAAAGACTCATATATGAATCTTTCTACTATACTATCTATTTTTATTATTGTAATGTATAAAGATAGAAACTGAATAGAGATCAATCTACAATATGGATATGTATCTTCATACATGTTAATATGACTTAAATATATGTAATGTATATAGTATCTCAATTCTATTTCTTTGCTTCATCTATTTGTATTTTCTTTTTGTTTATTCCAATCAATCTGAAATAAGCGAAAGGCGGCTCTTACGATTTTCTAATTTATTGATTTCTGATTAGTTTCAATATGAATCCCGGTATCCATTAGAATCAAATCAATGAAAGAAAAACAAACTTGGGCGTATATTACTAAAAGAAAATCAAGTTAATAAAAGAAAATGAAATATGAAAGAAATAAAGTAATCTTTTTTTAGCATTCCGAAGAAGTAATTGATTGAGCGGTTGACAGATGATCCAAGGAGTTCTATGGTACCTTCTTCAGATTTCAAAAGGGGTACCTCAGCGATTTTCAACCCTTGCCCTTGAGCCATGATATGAAACGAGTCAATAAAGCATAGCCGAAATCAAATTTCTAAAATAATAAAACAAGCGGTAAGTGCGAAATATGTGACTTGACCTAGGCACAATCTTATTATTTTGAAATAGTAAATCGTGAACTCCTTTCTTTTCTCTTTGAACAGTAAAAAGGCCAATAAAAAAAAAAGTAAAAAGGAGTCCGGTTTTCCGCGTTCTTCCTCATTGTCCATATATAACTCCGGGAAGGGCCGGTTCAGAAAAACGAAATAGAAAATTTAGGAAGACTTCGGTTGGAATAAAATTCCTATTATCCATATCCCCTTTCCTTTCAAAATAGGAATAGGGGAATTCGTGAAATATCTGTTTGATTTGGATTCTGAAAGAGTATTATTCATATATATTATGAATTGTATTCGATTCATAATAGAATCGAATACAATTCCCTCGCTAGAATCCAAGACAATAGAATTCCTAAATGAAGATATTTTGATTAATTCAATTTCGAAATTCTAAATGGAATTAAATTACTGAATTAAATATATTAAATATAATTTCATTATTTAATAATTAATATAATTAAAAAGGCTTTGAAGAACGATCTAGAAAAAAAGTGATACAGTTTGATTTCCCAACTCAATTAGTAGTATCTCTAGAGTCCACTTCTTCCCCATACTACGAGCGAAAGGGAAAATGTAAAGACTACCATTAAAGCAGCCCAAGCGAGACTTACTATATCCATGTGAATTATGTCCCCTATCTCTATGAATATGAAGAAATTATTCCATTATTGTTTCCTAATAATAGTGGAATCACTGGTGCAGAGTCAAAAAGGGATTTTGACCCAACGCCCTTGATGAAAGACTCCAATAAATATGAAACGCCCCAATAAATCCACTTAGAACAAGTTCGTATATGATTTCTAGTCGAATCGGTAAAACGAAACTAAATACACAGCCGCGCTTTTCTTTGGAAGTATCAAAGGGAATGTGACCTAATATGTAGTAATAATAATACCTCTTCGTTTTTTTTTGTTGCCCTTGATTTTCATTAAGTAAAATTATGCATCCAATCGAATATTGATTGAATGCCCGTGCGTTCAGAGACTCTCATGAGTCTGTCTACTCTGTATACTGTATACAAAGTATCTCCCGCCCCTTCCATAACTATTAATTCGATTCTCCTCGGGCTATTCAATCTAATTCAAGACCCGGTCAGTAGACTCTACATTAGCAGTGGAAATAAATCGGAAACTCTTGATTTGATATGATAGCACTTCCACTACTATAATCTTTCCGTGAATTCTAAATGCAAGGATTGACAGCACTTTAAAGAACGGAAACCCCAGCTATTTAGAATCAAGAAAGTGTCACGAGTCGCGTACTTTGCTGCAAAAGATTCGGCGAGTTATACCAGCCAAGCAGAATAAGGGATTTCGAGTCTTATCGTTTGTTGATCAGGCGACACCCAGATTTGAACTGGGGAAAAAGGATTTGCAGTCCCCCACCTTACCGCTCGGCCATGCCGCCAAAACGATCCAAAATAGATGAAAATATTCCCCCTTTGCTGTGGGGGGTACTCAATGTCTTTTTTTTTGTACTTCCCTCTGAAATCTCGTTTTTCTTAAATCTTGCCTAAAAGAAATCTGTCCTTTTTTTTTTTTTTCTTTTTTTGGAGCAACTCCATTTCTGCAATTGATTTTATAGTATCTCAAAACACACAATATCTTAATCCCTCTCTTTTCTCTTTCTTTTTTTCTATTGAAAAAAAAATGTGTATTTTCAGTCACAAAAGCCAAAATTCAGGCCAAATTGGAACCATTAACTAGTGACTATAAATTCATGACCGACTCTTGGATTTAAATTGGAAAGTGTGTTTCCTAATGATAAATGATAGAAGCAAATCAAAATTGATACCTACCTAATTGGTATTGGTTTTTTTCTAGAAAAAAAACCAATTTCAATTCTAATTATAACAGCAATTATGAGTCTATGTAAACCCCAAACATAAATCGTTTCAGGGCGAGCTTCTAGCTTATCGGTTATCTTATCTGTGTATGGTGCCTCTCTATAGGGAATTTGACGAAAATTGTCATACTGCAATTTAGATTGAAGAGAAAATCTAAATTTTGATAGAGCACGACATGCGCTGTCCCGAATCGAACTATGCAATAAAGGGGGGGGGTGATGTATATATAGATAGCTATAGCTATATGGGCACGGGTTTACTAAATACAAGCCTTCTTACGCACTTCAATCCTATTCGAAAAATTCTACTAAAAAAAGAAAAAAGGGGTTCTCCGCAATCATTTTTTGAACACGGGAATCCACCAAAAAGTTAAGTGCTAAAAAAATGAACTTTATGTTGTTATATTGTGTCTGATTCTTATGTCTTTATCTCAGCGAATAGATCAAATCACGACTTTTATTTATTTTTTTTTTTTTCTGGTATCCAAGCGGATTGGAATATGGAATATCATAATAATGATATAAGTTGAATTATTTTTTTTTATTCTATACAAAACTCCGTAAGTCTAAGTGGAATTTATCGCTTCGTTTCCGTTTGTATCCGTCTCTTAGAAATTCCGATTTAATTAAGTATAAAATCATCTTTTTTCCCCCGTTCATACGTATTTCATACATTCCATTTCTATGGAGTTGGGTAAAATTTCATGTGATTCAGTAAACAGAATCTAAATTCCAGCATTCTGCATAGAATCATATGAATCAATGCAGAATGAGAAACGAATGGGATTTTTTGATAAATGGGAAATTCAAAATGCTCGGAGATGGAAATGCGGGAATGTCTACAATACCTGGGTCGAATCAGATACAATTTGAAGGCTTTTGTAGGTTCATTGATCAGGGCTTAACAGAAGAACTTTATAAGTTTCCAAAAATTGAAGATACGGATCAAGAAATTGAATTTCAATTATTTGTGGAAACATATCAATTGGTAGAACCCTTGCTAAAAGAAAGAGATGCTGTATATGAATCATTCACATATTCTTCTGAATTATATGTATCCGCAGGATTAATTTGGAAAAGCCGAGGGGATATGCAGGAACAAACAATTTTTATTGGAAACATTCCTCTAATGAATTCTTTGGGAACTTCTATAGTAAATGGAATATACAGAATTGTCATCAATCAAATATTGCAAAGTCCCGGTATCTATTATCGGTCAGAATTGGGCCATAATGGAATGTCGGT